GATTAAATTATAAGAAATTTTTTAAGTCAAAAATGAATATTTGTGAACAATGTGGATATCATTTGAAAATGCATAGTTCAGACCGAATCGAACTTTCGATTGATCCAGGGACTTGGAATCCTATGGATGAAGACATGGTTTCTCTGGATCCCATTGAATTTCATTCTGAGGAGGAACCTTATAAAGATCGTATTGATTCTTATCAAAGAAAGACAGGCTTAACTGAAGCTGTTCAAACAGGCACAGGTCGACTAAATGGCATTTCTGTAGCAATTGGCGTTATGGATTTTCAGTTTATGGGGGGTAGTATGGGATCCGTAGTAGGCGAGAAAATCACCCGTTTAATCGAGTATGCTACCACAAAATTATTACCTCTTATTCTAGTATGTGCTTCGGGAGGAGCACGTATGCAAGAAGGAAGTTTGAGCTTAATGCAAATGGCTAAAATATCTGCTGCTTTGTATGATTATCAATCCCATAAAAAGTTATTCTATGTATCAATCCTTACATCTCCCACTACGGGTGGGGTGACGGCTAGTTTTGGAATGCTGGGCGATATCATTATCGCCGAACCTAATGCATACATTGCATTCGCAGGTAAAAGAGTAATTGAACAAACATTGAATAAGACAGTACCCGAGGATTCACAAGTGGCTGAATATTTATTCCATAAGGGCTTATTCGATTTAATCGTACCACGTAATCCTTTAAAGGGTGTTCTGAGTGAGTTATTTAGGCTTCACTCCTTTTTTCCGTGGAAGTAAAACCGGATCCTAAATTCATTTCTTTTTTTTCTTTGTAGCGAGCAAAACGAATAGATAGTTTTTTGGTAAAAATCCATTTTTATTCTTCTAAAGAATTCTCAAAAAAATTCGTTATTTTTTAATGGTCTTCCTGATTAGGGGTCGGGAAAGAAACCTCTTTTAACAACATAAGTAAAAAAAAATTCTTTTTTCTGTGAAATTCCAATTAGGCACGAAAAAGAAAACGCGGGTCGTCTTTCCTTCTTGTTGCGTATGTATCGCGAATTCAAATAGAGAAAATCGAAAATATCGATATAGAGTATCTTTTCTTTCTACTCGAATCTCCTCCTAAGTCCCTATTTTCTTACTAAAAACTGGTGTTGTGGGATTGAATTAATTTCTATTTATTTAATCTCGTGAATTTCTCTATTTTCTATTTCATTATTTCATTTTGATTTCTAGTTGATAATAATAGATAATAATATCTCTAAGAATTTGATTTCTATTCTATTAGTTGTATTATTATTTATATAGAATACTCACTTAGATATACGAAGTAGTATAGAATACTACTAAGAATTAGTATAAGATATGTTTATAGTAATACCAGGTCTAAATATTCAATCGAGGTACCCATTCTATGACAACTCTCAACAGCTTACCCTCTATTTTTGTGCCGTTAGTAGGACTAGTATTTCCGGCAATTGCAATGGCTTCGTTATTTCTTCATGTTCAAAAAAACAAGATTTCTTAGATCTGATGGGTTCAAATCTCATCTATTTTTTTTTTCAAGACTTAGAGATCGCATGTGCATTTAGTAAAGGATGTTATACCATAACATAGGGGCCTAAATGACGCAGCTCTTATATATCCGTAAATAGATGCTCAAAATATACAAACAATCAATATAGGGAAATAAATATTGAATTATTTGAAAATAGATTGGAAGCGAAGCAGAAGCAGATGCCTGAAACGGAAAGTCGATCCATCTCTATATATGTAGATATTTCTATAGTAGATATTTCTATATATGTAGATATTTCTCGAAGATCCTAAAAAGTGATATTCTTTTTTTTTTTTATTTTATACCTAACCCATTCGACGAATTACTCCGATTTTTTCTAAAGGAAAGGGTTCCATGCGAATGGCACTAGTTGATGAGAGTTACTTCAGAAACAAAAAGGTTCTCCAGTCCAATAAAAAAAAATGCAACTAGATCTAATATGAGTTGGCGATTCGAACATATATGGATAGAACGTATAGTGGGGTCTCGAAAACTAAGTAATTTCTTCTGGGCCTTGATCCTTTTTTTAGGTTCATTAGGATTCGTCTTAGTTGGAACTTCCAGCTATCTCGGTAAGAATTTGATATCTTTAGTTCCATATCAGCAAATCATTTTTTTGCCACAAGGGATCGTGATGTCCTTCTACGGGATCGCGGGTCTCTTTATTAGTTCCTATTTGTGGTGCACAATTTCTTGGAATGTGGGGAGTGGCTATGATCGATTCGATTTAAACGAAGGAATAGTGTGTATTTTTCGTTGGGGATTTCCTGGGAAAAAGCGTCGCATTTTCCTACGATTCCGTATGAAGGATATTCAGTCGATCAGAATCGAAATTAAAGAAGGCATTTATCCTCGTTGTATCCTTTATATGGAAATCAAAGGACAGGGAGCCATTCCATTGACACGTACTGATGAGAATTTGACCCTGGGTGAAATTGAGCAAAAAGCTTCCAAATTGGCCTCTTTTTTGCGCGTACCAATTGAAGTATTTTGATTTTGAAATGAAATAGCAAATCAAAATACTTTTATAAATAAAAAATGAAAAGGGGAGTTCTTTAAAGTCAAAATCGGAATACTATTCCTTGAAGTGTTTGTTTTTTTTTTAAGTCTCACTTTAGCATTCATCGAGAACGCGAAGCAGTTTCAAACTGTATCAATTAGATTATCTGTAAACAAGATTTTTATTATTTCTTTCGACTCTTTCTTATTCTATATTCGTGCTAGATTGATAATCGGAAAGGAAAAAAAAAGATAGATTCCGGGGTTCGATGCCTTAGAATAGAACTTATGTTTAATAAAAACAGTAAGTAGATTGCAGCGGATAGATTCGAAGAATGACACGAGTTCACAAAAATGAAAAAATGGAAAAAAAAGAAAGCATTTCTCCCTTTTCTTGCTGTTATATCTATAGTATTTTTGCCTTGGGGGGTTTCTCTTTCATTTCAAAAAAGTGTTGAATCTTGGGTTACTGATTGGTGGAATACTACACAATCCGAAACGTTTTTGACTGATATGCAAGAAAAGAGTATTCTAGAAAAATTCATCGAATTAGAAGAACTCTTACTATTGGACGAAATAATAAAAGAATACCCGGAAATAGGGTTGCAAAGGGCTCATATAGGAATCCACAAAGAAACGATCCAATTGATAAACATAAACAATGAGGATCATATCCATACGATTTTGCACTTCTCGACAAATATAATCTGTTTCATTATTTTAAGTGCTTATTCAATTCTAGGTAATGAAGAACTTCTTATTCTTAACTCGTGGGTTCAAGAATTTCTATATAATTTAAGTGACACAATAAAAGCTTTTTCTATTCTTTTATTAACTGATTTATGTATCGGATTCCATTCGCCCCATGGTTGGGAACTAATGATTGGCTATGTCTACAAAGATTTTGGATTTGTTCATAATGAGAAAATTATATCTGGCCTTGTTTCTACTTTTCCCGTCATTATAGACACAATTTTCAAATATTGGATCTTCCATTATTTAAATCGTCTATCTCCATCACTTGTAGTGATTTATCATTCAATGAATGACTGATCCAACTCGAATATTTCTGACTTTGGACATAAGCAAAGCCTTTTAAGACATACCTACTCCTTCGAACCTACGGGGATTTCGCCGCGAATATTTTTTATTCGCATAAAAGAATTTATGTAAATAGCAGACTTGTGGATAGGGAACTATCCGAGTGACCTACCTAATTTTATTGTAAAAATTTTTTGGATCAATGATTGGCCTATGCAAATTCAAAATAACCTTTTTTTTTCTTGGATCACGATAAAGAAAGAAATTATTCGATCTATTTCCGTATCATTTATGATCTATATTATCACTCACGCATCTATCTCAAATGCGTATCCCATTTTTGCTCAGCAGGGTTATGAAAATCCGCGCGAAGCAACCGGGCGTATTGTATGCGCCAATTGCCATTTAGCTAATAAGCCCGTGGAGATTGAGGTTCCGCAAGCAGTACTTCCTGATACTGTATTTGAAGCAGTTGTTCGAATTCCTTATGATACGCAAGTGAAACAAGTTCTTGCTAATGGAAAAAAGGGGGGGTTGAATGTGGGTGCTGTTCTTATTTTACCGGAAGGATTTGAATTAGCACCCCCGGATCGTATTTCCCCCGAGATGAAAGAAAAGATAGGTAATCTTTCTTTTCAGAGCTATCGACCCACTAAAAAAAATATTCTTGTTATAGGCCCTATTCCTGGTCAGAAATATAGTGAAATAACTTTTCCTATTCTTTCCCCGGATCCCGCTAATAATAAAGATGTTCACTTCTTAAAATATCCCATATATGTGGGGGGGAACAGAGGAAGGGGTCAAATTTATCCCGACGGGAACAAGAGTAACAATACAGTTTATAACGCTACAGCGGCTGGTAGAGTAAGTAAAATCCTACGAAAAGAAAAGGGGGGATATGAAATAACTATAGCGGATACGTTAGATGGGCGTCAAGTGGTTGATATTATTCCTCCAGGGCCAGAGCTTCTCGTTTCAGAGGGCGAATCCATCAAACTTGATCAGCCATTAACGAGTAATCCTAATGTGGGTGGATTTGGTCAAGGGGATGCTGAAATAGTACTTCAAGATCCATTCCGTGTCCAAGGTCTTTTGTTCTTCCTGGCATCTGTTATTTTAGCACAAATCTTTTTGGTTCTAAAGAAGAAACAGTTTGAGAAGGTTCAATTATCCGAAATGAATTTTTAGATTTGCTGCTAATTTATCAATTTCAACTTCGTAAAAGAAAAGTAATCCAATTCTTATTGGTGTTATGCCTGATCAAAAATTATGAACCTATTTTTTTTTTTGAGGAAATAGAACGTAACTTAATGGAGGTTTATTAGAAAAGAAAGGATTTGAATCATATCTGTACTCGTCAAATAGATATATTCTAATTGGTTCATTTAGGAAAACAAAATAAGATCAAGTAGTTTCAGTCTAACTTTGAAAGA